CCTCTTTTTTCCTGGTCAGGTCAATAAAGTCATGAAATATTTAGATTTATATATATATTATATATTTTTTTTAATGAATTTACCTGGACCAATACATGATTTTCTTTTAGTCTTTCTGGGATCGGGTCTGATCTTAGGAGGTCTAGGAGTAGTATTACTTCCCAATCCAATTTATTCTGCCTTTTCGTTAGGATTGGTTCTTGTTTGTATATCCTTATTCTATATTCTATTGAGTTCCTACTTTGTAGCTGCTGCACAACTACTTATTTACGTAGGGGCTATAAATGTTTTAATTATTTTTGCTGTCATGTTCATGAATGGTTCAGAATATTCCAAGGATTCTCGCCTTTGGACTGTTGGGGATGGGGTTACTTCGATGGTTTGTACAAGTCTTTTTATTTCACTAATTACTACTATTCCAGATACGTCATGGTACGGGATTATTTGGACTACAAGATCAAACCAGGTTCTAGAACAAGATTTGATAAGCAATAGTCAACAAATTGGAATTCATTTATCAACAGATTTTTTTCTTCCATTTGAACTCATTTCAATAATTCTTTTAGTTGCTTTAATAGGTGCAATTGCTGTAGCTCGTCAATAAAAAATCAGCAATTAAAGTATTCCATGCTTGTTATATGTGATTCAATCGAATCGATTGAATTGTTATTTAGATTGAAATGAATAAGGAGTTGCTTAATGATGCTCGAACATGTACTTGTTTTGAGTGCCTATTTATTTTCTATCGGTATCTATGGATTGATCACAAGCCGAAATATGGTTAGAGCCCTTATGTGTCTTGAACTTATATTGAATGCAGTTAATATCAATTTTGTAAGATTTTCTGATTTTTTTGATAATCGTCAATTAAAGGGAGAAATTTTCTCAATTTTTGTTATAGCTATTGCAGCCGCTGAAGCAGCTATTGGACCGGCTATTGTTTCATCAATTTATCGTAATCGAAAATCAACTCGTATTAACCAATCGAATTTGTTGAATAAGTAGTACTAATGATAGGAATTCGAATATTCCTAAAGAAATTCGAATTAGCATGTTAGTATAATCTTGTCTGCAAAAACATAAGAAATCAAAGTATTTTGGCCCTTCCTTTTCTTTTATAATAAACCGGTCCAGAAGTAACATTGATTAGAAAAATTCTGATAACTCGTTGATTTACCTAGTATCTAAATAAAGGATTTATTTATAAGCTTACTAGGTCGAAAATTTATGACGTTCAAAAATGTATAGATCCAATGTCACATTCAGTAAAGATTTATGATACATGTATAGGATGTACTCAATGTGTCCGAGCTTGCCCGACCGATGTATTAGAAATGATACCTTGGAACGGATGTAAAGCTAAACAAATTGCTTCTGCTCCAAGAACGGAAGACTGCGTTGGTTGTAAAAGATGTGAATCCGCCTGTCCAACGGATTTCTTGAGTGTTCGGGTTTATTTAGGGGCTGAAACGACTCGCAGTATGGGTCTAGCTTATTGATACGTTCCAACAAACTCTACTTGAATCCATTTGATTTTTTTTACCGACAAGACCCGTGCTCAAAATATCTTGAGCACGGGTCTTTCTGGTCCAAGTGTATCTTGTCTTTACCACGAATTCTTTTCCTTGGTTAACAATAATTGTAGTTTTGCCAATATCTGCGGGTTCCTTACTTTTCTTTCTTCCCCATAGGGGAAATAGGGTCATTCGTTGGTATACTATATGTATATGTATTTTAGAACTCCTTCTAACGGCCTATACATTCTGTTATCATTTCCAACCAGACGATCCATTAATCCAACTATTGGAGGATTATAAATGGATCCGTTTTTTTGATTTCCATTGGAGATTAGGAATAGATGGACTTTCTATAGAACCCATTTTACTAACGGGATTCATCACCACCTTAGCTACTTTATCGGCCTGGCCTGTTACTCGAGATTCTCGATTATTTCATTTCCTGATGTTAGCAATGTACAGTGGTCAAATAGGATCATTTTCTTCTCGTGACCTTTTACTTTTTTTCATCATGTGGGAGTTAGAATTAATTCCCGTTTATCTACTTCTATCCATGTGGGGAGGAAAGAAACGTCTGTACTCGGCTACAAAATTTATTTTGTACACGGCGGGTGGCTCGATTTTTCTCTTAATGGGAGTTCTGGGTATAGGTTTATATGGTTCTAATGAACCAACATTAAATTTTGAAACATCAGTTAATCAGTCGTATCCTTTGGCCTTAGAAATAATATTTTATATTGGATTTTTTATTGCTTTTGCTGTCAAATCGCCGATTATACCCCTACATACATGGTTACCAGATACCCACGGAGAAGCACATTACAGTACTTGTATGCTTCTAGCCGGGATCTTATTAAAAATGGGAGCGTATGGATTGGCTCGGATCAATATAGAATTATTATCTCACGCCCATTATCTATTTTCCCCTTGGTTAGTGATAGTAGGCACAATCCAAATAATCTATGCAGCTTCAACATCTCTTG